TGGATCAGTGGATTCTTTTTCAGTCATTCATTGAATGATAAATCACTACAAGTGAGGGAGATAGACGATTTAAATAGCGGAAGATCCAATATTTAAAAATTGTATCTAATATAACTGGAAAGGTGGAAACAAGACCAGATATAATTTGCTCAGAATGAGCAAATCCAAAATCTTTGTAAATAGAACCAATCAATAGTTCCCAGCCGTGGGGCGAATGAAATCCTAGACATAAATCCGTTAATAAAAGAATAGAAAATGCTTTTATTGTGTCGCTTAAATTATATAGGAATTCTTGAAACCAAGAATTAAGAAAAACAAGTTCTTGATTACCGAGAATAGAATAGCCACTTAAAACAAGGAAATATATTATATTTGTCGAGAACTGGAGAATCTTATGGATACGGTCTTCGTTGTGCATCTTGATCAATTGGATCGTGTCTTTGTGGATTCCCAGCTTTTGTAAATGTGTTTCCGGGTATTCCTTTATCATTTCTTCCAAGAGGAAGAGCTCGTCTAATTCTATGAATTTTTCAAGAATAGTTTTTTCCTGAAGATCGTTCAAAAAAGTTTCGAATTCCCTAGTATTCCACCAATTAGTAACCCAAGATTCTAGACTTTTTTGAAATGAGAAAGAGACCCACCAGGGCAAAAAGACTATAGATGCAAGATATAAAAGGAGAGTGAACGCTTTCTTTTTTTCCATTTTTCGTCTGTGAATTTTTAATCAACCCACGTCGTCAATTCTATACAATCTAATAGTTCTAGCAAACATGAGTTTTATTCCTTTTCTTACAAAGTAGCGAGACTATGAATCTACCCCCATTTTGTTTTTGATTCAGTGGATAGCCCTTTGAATTTAGAAAGAATAAATAAATTGACTTTTGAATCAAAGTACATTTGAAAGTCGAATGAGGAAACAATGTTTCTAGGACAGTTCAATTGCTCCAATTCGAAGCAATTAAATCTTTTCAATGAATACACCCCACCCCAAGAGGCTGCTTTAACCAAATGACTATTACTCGTATTTCGAGATGAAAGAGATCCCTTATCTCACAAACTCTCAAAATAGAAAATAAAAAAAATTCTTTAATTCATTTCAAAATACTTCAATTGGTACACGCAAGAAATAAGCCAATTCGCCCGCTTTTTGCTCAATTTCTCGTGGAGTCAAATTCTCATCAGTACGAGTCAACGGAATGGCCCCCTGACCTCGGATTTCCATATAAAGGACACGACGAGCATAAATACCCTCTTTAACTTCTATTCTGAGGGACTGAATATCTTTCATAAAGAATCGGAGGAAGATACGACGATTTTTTCCAGGAAATCCCCAACGAAAAATACACACTATTCCTTCCTTTTTATCGAATAGATCGTAACCACTACCCACATTCCACGAAATCGTGCACCACAAGTAGGAGCTAATAAAGAGCCCTGCAATCCCGTAGAAAGACATCACGATCCCTTGTGGAAAAAAAATGATTTGTTCAGAAGGAAATAAAGATATTAAATTCCGGCCAAGATAACTAGAAGTTCCAACCAATAAGAACCCTAATGAACCAAAAAACAGGATAAAGGCCCAGCAGAAATTACTTGTTTTTCGAGACCCTGCTATAAGTTCTATCCATATACGTTCTGATCGACAATTCATGTTGTATTTTATTGGAATTGGGAGAATAACCAAAATGGCTTTGACTTTACTTTTTTTTCAATTTCCGAAGTAACGCTCATCAACTAGTACTCCCGGACGTTACCTCTTAAGAGTAACTCATCAAATCCCTTTTTCCTTTTCTTTCAGTCACCCGCCCTGATACCACTACTGCTACATTTTCAAATAGATGTAATTGATTTAGACATATATCTTCATGTTTACCCACGCATTAAGAACTCTTTCAGTTATGTGTCCTTTATCTTCGTAGGAAGTACCATGTTATCCCATCTTCTACAAAATATATATCTGTGTTATGATCCAAGTCTAAGTTTTGAAAAAGAAATAAAAAGAGGAGGATCCATCATATCTAAAAAATCTTGTTTCTTTGAACATGAAGAGATAAAGAAGCCATTGCAATTGCCGGAACAACTAGGCCTACCAAAGGCACAAAAATAGAGGGTATGCTGGTGAAAGTTGTCATAGAATGAATACCTCGATTTAATATTTGTACCTGTTATAAAGATATCTTCTAATCATTATAATTCGGATTTTAGTTTATTTGCCTTCTTGCTTTATTTGATTTTGCGGAAAAAAGAGTGCTCTTTTATGTTATAGAGGTTTACTGTTTAGTAATCAGCGATAGCGATGAAAAAGAGAAAAAGTCTACTTGTTGATTTCATTTTAATTCAAAGGAAAGAAGGTGTGGAACTGCAATAACTCACTAAGAACGCCTTTTAAAAGATTACGGGGTACGATTGGATCGAATAAGCCCTTATGGAATAAATATTCAGCTGCTTGTGAACCTTCAGGTACTGTCTTATTCAATGTTTGTTCTATAACCCTTTTACC